AATCGTAATTAAAATAGATTTTCTATATTCTAGAATAGAATTCTAATAGAATATTTCGAAAAAAGGAAATAAGCGGGTAGCGGGAATCGAACCCGCATCGTTAGCTTGGAAGGCTAGGGGTTATAGTCGACGTTCAATTCAGTGCTTTCAACGTCTCTAATTCAAAACCGAACATGAAACTTTGGTTTCATTCGGCTCCTTTATGGAATATGAGTAAATTCATAGATCTAAGATGTGAACAAAATGTACAAAATGATACCCATAACACCTACGTCAGCTTTTTGTTTGAATACAAACAAACAAAATGAATCGCTTTCTAGATGATCCTTCTAGAAGAAGGTGATTCTAACAATCTTTCTAGTTACTTCGTTCTCTATTTCTATTTGAGAGGATCCTAAGGAAAAGGATTTTGTTTCCACCGAGCTAAAACAATATGTCGATGTCTCTAGTAAACCAAAGTCATCGTTGAATAGCTATTTTGCTACAATTTATTTCTTTAGAAATAAAATGGAAGATTTAGTTACGATTCGAAATTGACTTTCTATCTTCTGCCATGGATCCTTTACTCATACTTATTCAATTGGAAGTTTTGGTCCAATTCAAAAATTATGTTTCGCAATTTCATAATCCAACTTTTCAATTTATAAGTGACTCGTGGATACAAATCACGAGAATTCGTATTTTTTTTCTCGAATTTCTCATTGAGAGGTAAAGGATTCAATCTTTTTAAGAAATAAAGTTTTTGGTCGGAATATGAATAAAATCGAAAGACCCTTTAACTATTAACGGTTAATAGAACGAATCACACTTTTACCACTAAACTATACCCGCTACAATATGATTATTGTATACAAATGGACCTTTTGTCGAACAAGATCATTGAGCATGATCAAGATAGGATCATCAAAGAATCATCAAAATGAGAACGTTGCACTTTTTTGTTTTTTGTGGGGAGATCCTAATTTAATGAGATTTGGGAAAGAGGCTTAATTTAAATTAAATAACTAAAACGAAAGTTTTCCCTTTTGCTGAAGAAGATCGATACGGATAAAAAAAACACTCAAATCATAACAGAAAAATGCATTGTGGAAGAATCGATAGTTTCTTTTTGAGTTCGGTAAAATATAACAAGAAAAAGAATGTAAATAGTCTTTGTTCTTTTTTTTTGTTGCTTGAATATAAAATATTCAATTGAATATAATAATATAATAAAAAAAGTCTTTTTGTTTTCAAATCAGATATCAGATAAATCATTATTTATCTATAATTCGTTGGAACAAAAAAAAAAGAGCCCGGCTAGGTGCTGACCGGGCCGGGCCATGAGAATAAGAAGGGCCTTTCGAACAAAATCAACACAAATGGGTCTTGCTTATTTTTTTTTTTAGTTCGATTGTTCGCGGGGTCGAGCCCATCTTTTAGATAAAGGAAATTCCCGATTTGTGGATCTCTATATATATAATAGAATAGAGAAAGAAGAAAGATTCCTTACATTATGTGTAATGTAGTAATTATCTTTTTCAATTGGGAGAGATGGCTGAGTGGACTAAAGCGTCGGATTGCTAATCCGTTGTACGAGTTATTCGTACCGAGGGTTCGAATCCCTCTCTTTCCGTTTCCGTTGATGAATTGATTTGGTTTTTTTTCAAATTTTTTAAATCTTAGTGAAACGTGTAGAATAGATAAAATCCTAAGAAAATTTGCAAATTAACCAAAACCAAGGAAAACTCCCTGTATTTTATTCTTCACGTCCAGGATTTCGCCCTGGATCATTAGATAGGAATCCAAAGATAAAGAGAGACACAAAAAATATCACTACGGTATAAACGAAGAGTTTCAGAGTAAGCATTACACAATCTCCAAGATGGTTTTTTTGAAAAAAAAAAGAGAATAGATCTTCTATTTTTCTACCACATATCCTAAAGAAATGAGGTTTTTCTAGAAATGCATTGTCACAAATTCATTTGTTTTTCATTAACCCAAATTTTGGTTTATATCCAAATTATATATTATATTGTGGGAGACCCTAATAGGGTTAGGGTCTTTCACTGGAAAGGGGGTCAAAAATGAGGAAATGGGGGTAAGCCTGGGTTTTGTCGACTATACACGAATTTCAGCGTGTGAATCGAGGGTTCATACTCTAAAACTTATCTGATTTTTTCAATTGTTAGAATTTTTTTTATCGAGGAAATCATATATTTTCTAGGATATTATTATTCAGGATCTCATCGAAAACTTACAGCAGCTTGCCAAACAAAAGCTAAGAGAAAAAAAAGCACAGGTATGACTGGCATAACATCCACGATTGGATTCAAAAAAGCATAGGCTTCGGGCAATTTGCCGAAGAAAAAACTACTCGAATAAAAGGGAGAATTAATACAAATACAGATCAAACTAACGATATTAAGCATAACAGACATTTTGTTCTTGGAGATAATTGCATTTTGATTGCGTTTTTGATATAAGGAAAAAGAAAGTAAGTAAGGTAGACAAAAACCCTTCTTTTTCTTTGAATCCAACCAACCAAAAATCCTCCAATTCTCAAAGGAGGATAGAAGAAATCATACTTTCATACAATATCTTAATTGAATTCTATGTAATGATCAATAAATTAAGTTGAATTCTATATCTATATGTATCAAAATCCTAGTACCAATCGATTCTATAGATCTATAGATATTTGGACTGGAGTTGACAAACAAGCAATACCAAGATTATTGTTTCTTAGTGTCGATTAGAAATCGAAATGGGGCGTGGCCAAGTGGTAAGGCAACGGGTTTTGGTCCCGCTATTCGGAGGTTCGAATCCTTCCGTCCCAGTGAAGTCCATTTTTTATGCTCCATAAAGAAATAGGGGAGTGGGTAAGTGGGTAGGAGTTAATCCATATTAATTTGAATATCTGTGTCTGTTCGAATTTCATTAATAAACGATCAAGTTCCATATTATATAGAAATATGTTATGGAGCTGATGTTTTTTCTTTGAATCTAATTTGATTTAGGTATTTCGTGTTTGACTCGAATGAAAAATGGGAAATCAATTTAAGGATTGAGGCAGGGGTGATTTATCCTATCCCTTTGTATTCACTTTCTCACAAGAGTCGATATTACTCAACCCCATTTAAACCAAATACATATCAATCGTATAATATAATCATATAAAATGAAGAAATGTTTATCTTCTATGGTACGTATCATTCTATTTCAATGACAAGAAAATTTTTGGTTTTTTGTGAAAAAGATTTGTAATCCTTAAATTATTTAAACTTAAATTATAGATATTCGATAATCTAGAATATCTATAACAGTGACAATTGTTCAGTCTATCTGATAGATACGAAGAACCTTCCCTATTTTTTTTTTCGATTTTGATTTTCGTAATCAGATGAAAAGAATAAAGATTCAAATCGTAACTTACATCATTTTTTTTTATACATCTCATGAAAAAAATAGATTTCTTTCTTCTTTTCTTTGATCTATTTCAAATTTATATTTGAAATTCAATCAGTGATGAGTCAATTCAAAAAGTTATTCGTTTCTCTATTTCTATTTTTTTCTCGGATCTATATATTATTTATGTATGTTAAAAATGCTGTCTTGCTAAGACTTTTTCAGAAAAATCGTTCCACATATCATATATTCATATCATATATTCATATATAGAAGAAAAGTCTAGATTACGATCTCTATGGACAGCTGAACCAGTGACTATTCATGATTCCATAATTGAATCAATTTCATACCGGTTCCAAATTAGAGGAATGTTATGGTAAAACTTCGTTTGAAACGATGTGGTAGAAAGCAACGTGCGACTTGAAGGACACGATCCGTTGTGGATTTTTACATCCACCATTTTTGATTTGTCTAGGAATAAGGGTGCTCTTGGCTCGACATTGTTTGTTCTGTTACACCCGAACCCTTCGTTTTTTTGTTGGGTTGTAAATAGTGCACGCTGGAGCTCGAATAGAAAGTATTAATTCATTTCTCGGGGGCAAGGATCTAGGGTTAATGCCAATCAATTGGAGGAACAACTTCGTAAATATATCGAACATATATAGGAATCGAAAGGATCCAATTCGAGCAAGTTTCCAATTCAAAAGCAAAACTTGTTGAAATTGATTCAAATTTTTCGATTCAAAGTGTATCACGCGGGAATCGACTGTCCATAGGATTTTTTGATCGAAAGAAATCAAAAGGGGGTATGTTGCTGCCATTTTATTTTGAAAGAATTAAGAAACACCGAAGTGATGTCTAAACCCAATGATTAAAAATAAGGAAAGGATCTAAGAACAAGGAAACACCCTTTTAATTGTCTCAATCGTCTCAATAACTAGATCGGACTAAAGAATCCAAATAGAATTTGAAATGGTTTAAACGAGACAAACAAAAGGGAGTAAAGACGACTCAATAAATGAAATTGACTAAAGATTTTTCCTTTGAACTATTTGAGAGTTATCCAACTTGAGTTATGAGTACGAATGGTTTATTTTTCATTTTCAGGAAGAAAAAAAGACTGAAATCATAGTCTAATTTATTTTATGGGCCCATTTGTCATTTAATTTATTAGAATTGCATATATAGACAAAACTTCGAATCAAATCATTTTTTCGCGAGCTGTACGAGGAGAAAACTTCCTATACGGTTCTAGGGGGGGTATTGTTCATCTACATCTATCCCAATGAGCCATCTATCGAATCGTTGCAATTGATGTTCGATCCCGAAGAGAAGGAAAAGATCTTAGAAGGGTGGGCTTTTATGATCCAATGAAGAATCAAACTTTTTTAAATGTTCCTCTTATTCTATATTTCCTTGAAAAGGGTGCTCAACCCACGGGAACTGTTCAGAATCTTTTAAAGAAAGCCGAAGTTTTTAAGGAACTTCCGCCTAATCAAATGAAATTCAATTAAAGAAATACCAGGGGGGTAGCAACTTGTATATAACTTTGTCTAATTTTTTTCTACTTGCCCCCCTTTTTCTTTTTTTCTTCGGTATTCATAACTATTTATCATAGTTTCTGTCGAATCTTATGGTCTAGATGGTCTAGAATGACCAAATTTATTGATCTTCTAAATATCAAATTTTTGCATTTCCTTTAATTGTGTGGTTTTCATTGGAACTCGACTAAGCAACAACAAGGAATCCACTTTGCTTATTCCACTTAGATTGATGAAATACATTAGCATTAGGGACTAAAAAATCCGATATTTTTTTTTGAATTCTTCCTTTTTTATTCTTCGATTTATACTTTTTCTATCTATCTATGTAGATTAGATATGTAGTGTCAATCCAAGACAATTTTGAATATTATTGTATTCCATTGTTAAATTGAAATTCAAAGGATTTCAAAAAGGATTTTATTTCATGCAATTTCTCTTTTCCAATGTATTCTTTTCTCAACATTTATATTGACAACAGTGTATTGACCAAATATAATTCATCGTGATAAGCGATCCGGGTCTATTTATTTTTGTCCCATAGTTTTGTTACTTTATCTTATTCAAATGATGCTTTCTTTGATACAAGAGGTCTTTTTGATTGAAAGAAAGCTAGATAACTTAAGAGATGCTCTATCCATTTTGACAATTCTGTATCTTTTTTTTTCTTTTATTTTATCTGACAATTTCTTGTATTTTCATCTAATCACTTCATTTTTATGTTTTGAATCCATTATCAAATCTGTTTTTTTTTTAGATTTGTTAACTCAAAGGTTTGATTAGCTTGTATAATATCTTTTCTCTTTGTTTAAAATCAATTTAATTGAATTTGATTGTATCTATACACTCTTTGTTGAAGTTTTGTTTAATCTATGTTTTTTGCGGGTTGCTAACTCAACGGTAGAGTACTCGGCTTTTAAGTGCGGCTAGAATCTTTTACACATTTGGATGAAGTGACGAATTCGTCCGTAACCTTGGTAAACTTTGGAAGACCGCGACTGATCCTGAAAGGGAATAAATGGAAAAAATAGCATGTCGTATCAATGGAGAGTTCTGAAGATATTTCATTCTTATCGGATTGGTATAAAACCTTTTTCGAATTCTTGGAACGGAACAAAAGAAAGTTGGGTCGAATGAATAAATGGATAGGAGCCCTGTGGCTTCAATTAATTATCAGAAAGAAAAAGCAACCGGCTTCTGTTCTTAATTTGAATAATTTCCCGATCTAACTAGACGTTAAAAATAAATTGGTGCCTGATACGGGAAGCACTTATCACTCCACGAGTGGATTCTATTTTTTTTAATGAATCCTAACTATTGACATTCTCCATTATGGACTGAAGATGCGTGTGTAAAAGAAGCAGTATATTGATAAAGAAAGTTTTTTCCGAAATCAAAAGAGCGATTCGGTTTAAAAAATAAAAGATTTCTAACCATCTTGTTATTCTATAACATAAACATAGACGAATTAAATGAAATGGATGGAAAAAGGAGAGGGTAGAGAATCTGTTGATAAGTTTATCTGTCCCCGAGGTATCGATTTTTACAGAATACCTTGTTTTGACTGTATCGCACTATGTATCATTTGATAACCCCCCCAATCTTCTACCTTTAATTCAAATCGAATTTCAAATGGAGGAAATCCAAAGATATTTACAGCTGAAGAGATCTCAACAACATGACTTCCTATATCCACTTATCTTTCAGGAGTATATTTATGCATTTGCTCATAATCGTGCTTTGAGTAAATTGATTTTGTCGGAAAATCTGGGTTATGACAATAAATCCAGTTTACTGATTGTGAAACGGTTAATTACTCGACTGTATCAACAGAATCATTTTCTGATTTCTCCGAATGATTCTAACCAAAATCCATTTGGGGCGCGCAACAAGAATTTGTATTCTCAAATCATATCAGAGGGGTTTGTTTTTATTGTCGAAATTCCATTTTCTTTACAATTCCTATCTTGTCTAGAAGGGGAAACGAACAAGATAGGAAAATCTCAGAATTTACGATCAATTCATTCAATATTTCCCTTTTTCGAGGATACTTTTTCACATTTTAATTTTGTGTTAGATATGGTAATACCGCACCCTGTTCATGTGGAAATCTTGGTTCAAATCCTTCGCTATTGGGTAAAAGATGCTTCCTCCTTGCATTTATTACGAGTCTTTCTCAACGAATATTGTAATTGGAATAGTCTTCTTATTCCAAAGAAAGCCAGTTCCCCTTTTTCAAAAAAAAATAAAAGATTATTCTTATTCTTATATAATTCTCATGTATGTGAATATGAATCCATTTTCGTCTTTCTACGTAACCAATCTTTTCATTTACGATCAACATCTTCTGGAGTTTTTCTTGAACGAATCTATTTCTATATAAAAATAGAACGTCTTGTGAACGTCTTTGTTAAGATTAAGGATTTTCGGGCAAACCTGCGGTTGGTCAAGGAACCTTTCGTGCATTATATTAGGTATCAAAAAAGATCCATTCTGGCTTCAAAAGGGACATTTCTTTTCATGAAGAAATGGAAATTTTACCTTGTCACTTTTTGGCAATGGCATTTTTCGG